AGGGTTTTTCTCAAGCCTGTTCGTATGATACCTAATAATATGGTATTAAAAAAAAGCAATTCTAGGACACCCGTGTGAATTCGGACCTCTCCGATTCAACCCGGACCGTAGCAAAGTTCTTGACCTAAAATTCTACGCAAATCAAGATCGAGAAAAGGAAGTTTTGCAATCATTGACTCAAACTCATTGTCGAATCCCATTCAGCAGAATATGGAGGTACTTATGGCGGAAGGGGCCAATCTGGTATTTCACAATAAAGTGATAGATGGAACTGCTATTAAACGACTTATTAGCCGATTAATAGATCACTTCGGGATGGCATATACATCACACATCCTAGATCAAGTAAAGACTCTAGGTTTCCAGCAAGCCACTGCTACATCCATTTCATTAGGAATTGATGATCTTTTAACGATACCTTCCAAGGGCTGGCTTGTCCAAGATGCTGAACAACAAAGTTTGATTTTGGAAAAACACCATCATTATGGGAATGTACATGCGGTAGAAAAATTACGCCAATCTATTGAGATATGGTATGCTACAAGTGAATATTTGCGACAAGAAATGAATCCTAATTTTAGGATGACGGACCCTTTCAATCCGGTCCATATGATGTCTTTTTCGGGGGCTAGGGGAAATGCATCTCAAGTACATCAATTAGTAGGTATGAGAGGATTAATGTCGGATCCCCAAGGACAAATGATTGATTTACCTATTCAAAGTAATTTACGCGAAGGACTGTCTTTAACAGAATATATTATTTCTTGCTATGGAGCCCGTAAAGGAGTTGTAGATACTGCTGTACGCACATCAGATGCTGGATATCTTACGCGTCGACTTGTTGAAGTAGTTCAACATATTGTTGTACGTAGAACAGATTGTGGCACTATCCGAGGGATTTCCGTGAGTCCTCGAAATAAAAATCGGATGATGTCAGAAAGAATTTTTATTCAAACATTAATTGGTCGTGTCTTAGCAGACGATATATATATAGGTTCCCGGTGTGTCGCCTTTCGAAATCAAGATCTTGGGATTGGACTTGTCAACCGATTAATAACCTTTGGAACACAATCAATATCTATTCGAACTCCCTTTACTTGTCGGAGTACATCTTGGATCTGTCGATTATGTTATGGTCGGAGCCCCACTCATGGTGACCTAGTTGAATTGGGGGAAGCTGTAGGTATTATTGCGGGTCAATCTATTGGCGAACCGGGGACTCAGCTAACATTAAGAACCTTTCATACCGGCGGAGTATTTACAGGAGGTACTGCCGAACATGTACGAGCCCCTTATAATGGAAAAATAAAATTCAATGAGGATTTGGTTCATCCTACACGTACACGTCACGGGCATCCTGCCTTTCTATGTTATATAGACTTGTCTGTAATTATTGAGAGCGAAGATATTATACATAGCGTGACTATTCCACCAAAAAGTTTTCTTTTAGTTCAAAATGATCAATATGTGGAATCAGAACAGGTGATTGCTGAGATTCGCGAGGGAACATACACTTTTCATTTTAAAGAGAGGGTTAGAAAATATATTTATTCTGACTCAGAGGGCGAAATGCACTGGAGTACTGATGTGTCCCATGCACCCGAATTTACATATAGTAATGTCCATCTCTTACCAAAAACAAGTCATTTATGGATATTATCAGGAGGTTCATGCGGATCTAGTCTAATTCTTTTTTCGATCCACAAAGATCAAGATCAAATGAACATACCCTTTCTTTCCATCGAAAGAAAATCTATTTCTAGCCTCTCAGGGAATAACGATCAAGCGAGCCAAAACTTTTTTAGTTCGGATTTTTATGATAAAAAAAAATCCGGGATTCCCGATTATTCAGAATTGAATGGAATCGCAGGTACTAGTCATTATAATTTCATATATTCTGATATTTTTCATGAGAACTCGGATTTATTAGCAAAAAGGCGAAGAAATAGATTTCTCATTCCATTCCAATCGATTCAAGAGCAAGAGAAAGAATTCATACCGCATTCAGGTATCTCAATTGAAATACCCATAAATGGTATTTTCCGTAGAAACAGTATTTTTGCTTTTTTTGATGATCCTAGATACAGAAGAAAGAGTTCCGGAATTCTTAAATATGGGACTCTCAAGGCGGACTCAATCATCCAAAAAGAGGATATGATTGAGTATCGAGGAGTCCAAAAAGTTAAGACAAAATACGAAATGAAAGTAGATCGCTTTTTTTTCATTCCCGAAGAAGTGCATATTTTACCCGAATCCTCTGTCATAATGGTACAGAACTATAGTATCATTGGAGTCGATACACGAATCACTTTAAATATAAGAAGCAAAGTGGGCGGGTTGATCCGAGTGGAGAGAAAAAAAAAAAGGATTGAACTAAAAATCTTTTCGGGGGATATCCATTTTCCGGACAAGACAGATAAGATATCCCGACACAGTGGCATCTTGATACCGCCAGGAAGGGGAAAAACAAACTCTAAGGAATCCAAAAAAATTAAAAATTGGATTTATGTCCAACGGATCACACCAACCAAGAAAAAGTTTTTTGTTTTGGTGCGGCCCGTAGCCACCTATGAGATAGCGGACAGTATAAATTTGGCAACACTCTTTACACAAGATCTCTTTCGGGAAAAGGATAATATTCAACTTCGAGTTTTCAACTATATCCTTTATGGAAATGGAAAACCAACTCGAGGAGTTTCTGACACAAGTATTCAATTGGTTCGAACTTGTTTAGTCTTGAATTGGGACCAAGACAACAAAAAATCTTCCCTCGAGGAGGTCCGAGCTTTCTTTGTTGAAGTAAGTACAAAGGGTTTGATTCGAGATTTCATAAGAATTGGCTTAGTGAAATCCCATATTTCGTATATAAGAAAAAGGAATAATCCGCCAGATTCGGGATTGATCTCTGCAGATCACATGAATCCGTTTTATTCAACTTCTCCCAAGGCTGGCATTCTTCAACAATCGCTTAGACAAAATCACGGAACTATTCGTATGTTCTTAAATAGAAATAAGGAATCCGAATCTTTGTTAATTTTATCATCATCTAATTGTTTTAGAATCGGTCCATTCAATCATGTAAAATATCACAATGTGATAAATCAATCAATAAAAAAAAATCCTATAATTACAATTAAAAATTCGTCGGGCCCCTTAGGAACAGCCATTCAAATTTCGAATTTTTATTCATTTTTGCCTTTACTAACTTATAATAAGATCTCGCTAATTAAATATTTGCAACTTGATAACTTAAAATATATTTGTCAAGTAATTAACTCTTATTTAATCGACGAAAATGGAAGATTTTTTAATCTAGATCCATACAGTAACGTTGTTTTGAATCCATTAAAATTGAATTGGTATTTTCTTCATCAAAATTATCATAATAATTATTGTGAGGAAACGTCCACAATAATTAGTCTTGGACAATTTTTTTGTGAAAATTTATGTATAGCCAAAAAAGAACCACACCTAAAATCGGGTCAAGTTTTAATTGTTCAAAGGGATTCTGCAGTAATAAGATCCGCTAAGCCCTACTTGGCTACTCCGGGAGCAAAAGTTCATGGGCATTACAGAGAAATTCTTTACGAAGGGGATACATTAGTTACATTTATATATGAAAAATCGAGATCCGGTGATATAACACAAGGTCTTCCAAAAGTAGAACAAGTGTTAGAAGTCCGCTCGATTGATTCAATATCGCTGAACTTAGAAAAGCGGATTAAGGGTTGGAACAAGTGTATAACAAGAATTCTTGGAATTCCTTGGGGCTTCTTGATTGGTGCTGAGCTAACTATAGTGCAAAGTCGTTTTTCTTTGGTTAATAAGATTCAAAAAGTTTATCGATCCCAGGGGGTTCATATTCATAATAGGCATATCGAAATTATTGTACGTCAAATAACATCAAAAGTTTTGGTTTCAGAAGAGGGAATGTCTAATGTTTTTTTACCTGGAGAACTTATTGGATTGTTACGAGCAGAACGTACGGGGCGTGCTTTAGAAGAAGCAATCTGTTATCGAGCCATTTTATTAGGAATAACTCGAGCATCTTTGAATACTCAAAGTTTTATATCCGAAGCAAGTTTTCAAGAAACTGCTCGAGTTTTAGCAAAAGCTGCTCTTCGGGGTCGTATCGATTGGTTGAAAGGCCTTAAAGAAAATGTTGTTCTAGGGGGGGTGATCCCCGCCGGGACCGGATTCAACAAAGTATTGTTACATTGTTCACGGCAACATACCAACATTCTTTTGGAAAAAAAAATAAAGAATTTATCTTTATTCGAGGGAGATATGAGAGATATTTTATTCTACCACAAGGAATTTTGTGACTCTTCTTTTTCAAAATCTTACTTTTCTAGGATTTAATAATTCCTAATAGCGGGTTCCTATTTTGAATTTCATTTTTTGTTGTTTGCTGTAGTCATTTGCTTTGGTAATTTGTTAACACTAATAAAGATAATAATGAATACAAAATAATGTCTTGGCTCATGAATAAATGGCCATCCCCGATACAAGAGAAGGTTCCATCGGAACAAATTTTTATTTTAGTTTGGGGTACCCCCTTTTTAAGTGTGAAAAGAAATGACAAAAAGATATTGGAACATCGATTTGGAAGAGATGATGAGAGCAGGAGTTCATTTTGGACATGGTACTAGGAAATGGAATCCTAGAATGGCACCTTATATTTCTGCAAAGCGTAAAGGTATTCATATTATAAATCTGACTAGAACTGCTCGTTTTTTATCAGAAGCTTGTGATTTAGTTTTTGATGCAGCAAGTAGGGGAAAACAATTCTTAATTGTTGGGACAAAAAATAAAGCAGCTGATTTAGTGTCGCGGGCTGCAATAAGGGCTCGGTGTCATTATGTTAATAAAAAATGGCTCGGCGGCATGTTAACAAATTGGTCCACTACAGAAAAAAGACTTCATAAGTTTAGGGACTTGAGAACTGAACAAAAGACAGAGGGATTCAATCGTCTTCCGAAAAGGGATGCAGCTGTGTTGAAGAGAGAATTATCTCGCTTGGAAACATATCTAGGGGGGATTAAATATATGACGGGATTGCCTGATATTGTAATCATCGTCGATCAGCAAGAAGAATATACGGCTCTTAGAGAATGTATCACTTTGGGAATTCCAACCATTTCTTTAATCGATACAAATTGTAATCCCGATCTCGCGGATATTTCTATTCCAGCAAATGATGACGCTATAGCTTCAATTCGATTCATTCTTAACAAATTAGTGTTCGCAATTTGTGAGGGTCGTTCTAGCTATATACAAAATTCTTGATTAATAATAAGATAAATAAATCAAAAATTTTTTTGAGGGAGGGGCTCCCTGTATTTCGATTTATCAAATCGGTTACTACTACTACTACTGATACTGAATCATACAAAAGAAAAAGAGATAAAAAACTGGGGATATTGTGTGATTAGTTTAGTTGGTATCCAAAACTAAAATATAAAATTAAAGTAAATGTAAGTAAAAAGGGGGATCTTGAATCAAAATAATTTAAAGTTCTTATTTCTGTCAGAGGGCAATATGAATGTTTTATCATGTTCCATCAACACACTAATAAAAGAAGGGTTATATGAGATATCTGGTGTCGAAGTAGGCCAACATTTCTATTGGCAAATAGGGGGTTTCCAAGTCCACGCCCAAGTCCTTATTACTTCTTGGGTTGTAATTGCTATCTTATTAGGTTCCGCAGTTATAGCGGTTCGCAATCCCCAAACCATTCCAACGGACGGCCAAAATTTTTTTGAATTTGTCCTTGAATTCATTCGAGACGTGAGTCAAACCCAGATTGGAGAAGAATATGGTCCATGGGTTCCCTTTATTGGAACCCTGTTTTTATTTATTTTTGTTTCTAACTGGTCAGGAGCCCTTTTACCGTGGAAAATTATCCAGTTACCTCAAGGGGAGTTAGCAGCACCAACGAATGATATAAATACGACGGTTGCTTTAGCTTTACTCACATCAGTAGCCTATTTTTATGCGGGTCTTAGCAAAAAAGGATTAGGGTATTTCAGTAAATACATTCAACCAACTCCAATTCTTTTACCCATTAACATCTTAGAAGATTTTACAAAACCCCTATCACTTAGTTTTCGACTTTTCGGAAATATATTAGCCGATGAATTAGTAGTTGTTGTTCTTGTTTCTTTAGTACCTTTAGTGGTTCCTATACCTGTGATGTTTCTTGGATTATTTACAAGCGGGATTCAAGCTCTCATTTTTGCCACTTTAGCTGCGGCTTATATAGGTGAATCTATGGAGGGTCATCATTAACTATTTTTTATTCGTTTTTAGGTTAGCCCAATTATATAATAGTTAGTTTACGTTATGTAAGAAACACTTGTATATGTGATATTTGATATTGACTAGGTATATATGATTTAAAGATCTATATAATCTGTCCCACTACTTTTGTGAATTTCGATTTAGATAGGGATTCGATTAGAAGTTCTTCCTTTTTATCTGTGAATTGGCTGAAAAAAGTGATAAAAAAAGAATGAAGAATTCAAAGAATGGTTCACAAAAAATAAATGGCATAAAAAAGTCGTGTATATATATATAGTATGAATTTTTAAAAATTACGTGGATAGGAACTAATATCAAAGTAATTCTTTGATTCAATAATATTATTATATTATTTCAATTTAAGTTTTTGGTTTTTTTGGCTGGATGAATCTTAGCGATGACTTAATTAAGTCCTAAGTCATCGGATGATTGTATCATTAACTATTTCTTTATTTTGGTGTGAGGAACTTATCATGAATCCACTGATTTCTGCTGCTTCGGTTATTGCTGCTGGGTTGGCTGTTGGGCTTGCTTCTATTGGACCTGGAGTTGGTCAAGGTACAGCTGCGGGTCAAGCTGTCGAAGGTATCGCGAGACAACCTGAGGCAGAAGGAAAAATACGAGGTACTTTATTGCTTAGTTTGGCTTTTATGGAAGCTTTAACAATTTATGGCCTGGTTGTAGCATTAGCGCTTTTATTTGCGAATCCTTTTGTTTAATCCTATAAATAAGAAAATTCTGGATTTTTTTTCGTAGTTTTTTTTTTTATTCTATCAATATTTAACTCCTACAATTATTCATTGAGACAACAATCCTTGGGAAGGACTAATTTGAGGATGGGGAATTAGTACATCGATTCGCTTTCTTCCTTCCCCTTATTCTTTTAGTTTAATGGAAACTTTTTTTTTAGGAGTGTTGCGAAAAACGGAGGTTTTTTGAAATTGACATAAAACTTGGTCTCAAATTCTAGCTTAATTCTAATAAGTCTCATTATTATTATTGAAAATTAAAAATTTTGGAAAATACATTTGTAAATAGAATAGGTTTTTTATTCTGTTTACAAATATCCAAATTAGGTAAATTAAATTATAAATTAAATTTTCTTTTTATTGAAAAAAAGAATAAAAAAAAAGGACAGAGTTCTTTTTTTATAGTTTAGCTAGAAGAGGAGATTATATGAAAAATTTAACCGATTCT